GAGTGTTCTACATCGAATAAATTCCCAATTCTTCCTTTTTTCTTTTTCTCATTTTTAAACCTTTTTGGTACTAACGTAGCGGTAGAAAGAGTACCATGCTATGCTGTGCCTGGACTTCAAACAATTCATCTTTAACCATGTAAAAGACCTCAACATTATTGGTTAATAGAGAAGAGAATCAAAGTTCATTTACCAATTAGTCACGAAATGCTATGGTTCTTACATAGGATTTCTGAATGAAATCCAATTCAGAAGTAATTCGTCGAGATTGTGCACGCTTTGTTCCTATTTCTGCTATAAAAAAGAATACATAAATATAAAGAAAGTGCAGCCGGTGAAATCCAACCTATTCTTGAAATACACAACTCGCACACACTCCCTTTCCAAAAAAAATCAATACACCCAGCACTACGCTTAGATTTATTGGATTTGTTGCTAAAATATCGGTATTAAACTCGAAACTCCCAGCGGATGACCAGTGCCCCACGGAAACAAAAGAATCGGTTAGATTTTTCATAGGCTCTCCCCTTATAGATAGGACTAACAAAGAACAGAGTTCTTTTTCTATCACTCCGCTTATTATTCTTAATGGAATTTGAGAATTCTCAAATTTATTAGTTATGGTTATGTTTTTATTCTACGATGAAATGAAACATTAAACAAAAGGATTTGCAAATAAAAGAGCTAATGCCACGACCAGTCCATAAATTGTTAAAGCTTCCATAAAAGCCAGACTAAGCAATAAAGTACCTCGTATTTTACCCTCTGCTTCTGGTTGTCTCGCAATACCTTCTACGGCTTGGCCCGCAGCAGTACCTTGACCAACCCCAGGTCCGATAGAAGCAAGCCCTACAGCCAATCCAGCAGCAATAACAGAAGCAGCAGAAATAAGTGGATTCATGGTAAGTTCCTCGCACCAAAAAAAGAAATGGTTAATGATACAACCAACCGATGAATTAGTACTTAATCTACTTCTTTTTCTACTTCTACTTTTACTATTTAATTTACTAAACTTACTACACTTATTTTTTCTTTTTTGATCTTTATCACTAAAATATATCGGGTCGAAGTAGCTAAAAACTCCAAATGGAATTCAGAATATTACTGAATTGTCAGAACTACTTTGATATACCGTTCGTTTTTCCTTTCTACCTTATGTAAATAGATATGTATACGGTTTTAGTCATTGCGTTTCCTTGTTTAGAAAATATTCTATTCTTTCTCTTTGATTCAATTCACAATCACAGAAAAAATAGAAAAAGGACTGATATGGGAATCCATCTAAATGCAGTTGGCTAGAAAAAAAAAGAGATAGGGGTAATTACTATTTCACTAGTAAATAGCATCTACTTTTATTATTCCATAACGTAAATCACCTGCACTTTTTATTCTCTTATTTTAATAAATCCTATTCTGGAACCATTCTTCAAAACATGCACAAGGATTGATACTCATAGACATCACATATACATATACATATATGTAGTAAGATCCCCAACCCTTCTTTCTCTTACCATTTATGCAATATCATCTATCTTTCTTCATATATACATAAATGTAGCTATTTGCATTTTTTTCTCCAACCCAGTGGATTATATTGAACCCCCGTATTGCTTGAATTGGGATAAGCTTAAAAAAAGACTATTTCAAAAGTGAGTCAATGATGACCCTCCATGGATTCACCTATATAAGCCGCAGCCAAAGTTGCAAAAATAAGAGCTTGAATACCACTTGTAAATAATCCAAGAAACATGACAGGTATAGGAACTACTGAAGGCACTAAAGAAACAAGAACAACAACCACTAATTCATCAGCCAATATATTCCCAAAAAGTCGAAAACTAAGAGATAAAGGTTTTGTGAAATCTTCTAGAATATTAATTGGTAAAAGTATTGGAGTTGGTTGAATGTATTTCCCGAAATATCCCAATCCTTTTTTGCTAAGACCCGCATAGAAATATGCCACTGACGTGGGTAAAGCTAAAGCAACAGTAGTATTTATATCATTCGTGGGCGCAGCTAACTCCCCATGAGGTAACTTTATGATTTTCCAAGGTAAAAGAGCACCTGACCAGTTAGAAACAAAAATAAATAGGAACATCGTTCCTATAAATGGAACCCAAGGACCATACTCCTCTCCAATTTGAGTTTTGCTCAAGTCTTGAATAAATTCAAGGACATATTCGAAGAAATTCTGACCGTTAGTCGGAATGGTTTGCGGATTCCGAACAGCTATGATGACTGAACCTAATAAGATAGCAATTACAACCCAAGAAGTGATAAGTACTTGGGCATGAATTTGTAAACCTCCTATTTGCCAATATAAATGTTGGCCTACTTCTACACCTGATATATCGTATAACCCTTTGAGTGTTTTAATGGAACATGGTATAACATTCATATTGTCCTCTAAAAGAAATCAAACTTCAAAAAAGTAATTATTTTGATTCAACCATCTCTTTATCAATTCATCTATGTTCATTAATGAATTTAAGTTCTGAATCGTATATTTTGGATACTGAGAAATCACATAAAAAAATACCAATCATTTTATGTTTTAAATATTATTCAATATTCAAAACATAGTTCAAACTCCAAAAGATGTAAACCAAAATAGTAACAATTAAAGAGAGTTCACCAAAAACAAACTAATCTTCTTCTTTATTCTTCTTAATGATATTAATGATAAGATAATCAACCATTTTTTATATAACTAGAACGGCCCTCACAAATTGCAGATACTAATTTGGTAAGAATCAATCGAATCGAAGCTATAGCATCATCGTTGGCCGGAATAGAAATATCTGCAAGATCTGGGTCACAATTTGTATCGATTAAACAAATCGTCGGAATACCCAAAATGAAACATTCTCGAAGAACCGTATATTCTTCTTGCTGATCAACGATAATTACAATATCGGGCAATCCCGTCATATATTTGATCCCACCCAGATATGTTTGCAAGGTAGATAACTTTCTCTTCAACATTGCTGCATCTCCTTTGGGGATACGATTAAGTTTCCCCATCTTTTGTTCTGCTCTTAAGTCCCTGAACTTCTGAAGTCTTGTTTCTGTAGTAGACCAATTCGTTAACATACCACCAAGCCATTTTTTATTAACATAATGACATCGAGCCCTTATTGCTGCTGATGCTACTAAATCCGCTGCTTTCTTTTTGGTGCCAACAATTAAGAATTTTTTTCCCCTACTTGCTGCATCAAAAACTAAATCGCAGGCTTCTGATAAAAAACGAGCAGTTATAGTAAGATTTGTAATATGAATACCTTTACGTTTTGTAGAGATGTAAGGAGCCATTCTAGGATTCCATTTATTAGTACCATGACCAAAATGAACTCCTGCTTCCATCATTTCTTCCAAATTGATGTTCCAATATCGTCTTCCCATTTTACCACACTTTCTATTTTTCTTTTTTTTTTTTTCAAAGAGATTCAGTACCCTGTGAAATAAATAATTGTTCCGACGGAACCTTCTACCAGGATTGACCATTGATCTACGACCCAAACCATGAATTTCATTCTTTCTTTTTTATTTCATTGATTACAAAATACATAATCGGACCAGAGAGTTAAAGTAAAAAGAATGAACCTCTTTTTAGGAATTAGTAAATTACATTACGGATCTGATGTCTCGTGGAAAGTGTTTGGGTCACCAGAACAAAATAATTCTCTATGGTGTAACAAAAGATCTTTCATTTCCAACTCGAATAGATTCTTCCTTTTGATTTTCAAATGAATGTTTTTGTCTTGCTTTGAACGATGTACTAATTTTTTGAATCCGGTACCAACCGGTATAATCCCCCCCAGAACAACGTTCTCTTTCAGGCCTTTCAACCAATCAATACGACCTCGTAGAGCAGCTTTTGCTAAAACTCGAGCAGTTTCTTGAAAACTCGCTTCGGATATGAAACTTTGAGTATTCAGAGATGACTTCGTTATTCCCAATAAGATTGCCCGATAACAGATCGCTTCGTCCAAAACGCGCCCTGCTCGCTCTGCTCGCAACAATCCAATAAATTCCCCAGGTAAAAAAACATTAGACATTCCATCTTCTGAAACCAAAACTCTTGATGTTACTTGACGTACAATAATCTCTATATGTCTATTATGGATCTGTACCCCCTGGGATCGATAAACCTTTTGGATCTTATTAACCAAAGAGATACGACTTTGGGCTATGGTTAGTTCAGCTCCAATCAAGAATCCCCAGGGGATCCCAAGAATCCTTCGGATACGTTCGTCCCAACCTTCAACTCTTCTTTCGAGGTTCATCGATATTGAATCAATTGAACGAACTTCTAAGATTTGTTCCACTTTTGGAAGACCTTGCGTTATGTCACCAGATCTCGATTTTTCATATAGAAATGTAATTAATGTATCTCCTTCATAAAAGGTTTCCCCATAATGGCCATGGACAGTTGCTCCTGGAGTGACCAAATAGGGCTTAGCTGATCTTATAACTAAAGAGTCAACATGAACAATGAAAATTTGACCAGATTTTTTTATGTGTGATCCGTATTTCAATAGACATACATTTTCACAAAGGAATTGTCCAAGGCTAATTATTGTCCATGCCTCTTCACAAGAATCGTGATGGAGAAAACACCAATTCAAATGGAATGAATTCCAAATGATGTTACTGCATGGATCGGGATTATAAATCCTACTATTTTCATCTAGGAAAAAGTATTGAAATGGAAGTGCTTCAAGCACTTGGAAAGTCTGTTGAGATCTTTTTTCAAGTAAAAAATATTTCTTTAAAAAGACTTGATTATAAGTTATTAAATAGTAAGATGAACAAAAATTTACTATTTTAGGCACAATAGTACCTAAAGGACCCAAAAAATCCCTAATTGGAGTCATGGGATCCGATTCGTTTGTCGCATTATTATATCTCGAAGTATTGAAGGGGCCAATTCGATAACAATTGGATGATGACAAAATGATGAAAGATTGGCATTCCTTATTTTGATTCAACAACGT